ATATAATAGAATTGCCTGAAATATTTGAAATTTCTTTTTTTTTGAAATAAAAGGTCAAACCATTCATTAAATTAATGGGAAGACTTCATGTATTTATATGCATATAAAATATGAATTCTCATTAATTTTTATTTCGAAGTTCTAAGAATTTCGATTCATGATAGTTTTTAAAGTTTCAATCAATAAAGTATTACTCAAATTTCAGAAAATCTCATGAAAAAAAAAAGTCTATTCCTCTTACAGATAAAAAATCTGTTATTGAGTAAAACAATAACAGATTACTAGTAATCTGTGTCACTCTCACTATAAGTCTATATCCATATGTGAATATGTTTTGAACATTTGTACAGCTGAATGGGATGATACTCATATTACCCTTATGAATATGTATACCATACACCTTGCTTTGCTGGGATTGTAGTTCAATTGGTCAGAGCACCGCCCTGTCAAGGCGGAAGCTGCGGGTTCGAGTCCCGTCAGTCCCGAACTAGAATCCGAAATATTCATCCATTTTTCTTTCCTTTTTCCACGAAAAAGGGAGGCAGAAAACAAGCAAGATCTAAATTCTCATAATTATTGAAATGATTTATTATTGGACTGAATATCTCTTTTGTTTTCTATCACCCAGACAAATATTGATCAGAAATCTCATTTTTTTTGACTACTATCTGTTGATTGATAAGGTAGAGATTTCTAATATATTGATTCGTAGAATCAATAGTATTCATTTATATACCATCGACCCTCGTCGTACTTTTTTTTTCGACTGTTCTTGATCAATGAAATGATAGTATTTTATATATTAAAAAATATATAAAAGTTTTCTTTTTTTTTTTTTCTAAAAATTTGAGAAAAATAAAAAGTTTTATTCTTTTTATTTTTTGATCAAAAAATAAACTTTGTATAATTACCTTAACAAAAAAAGTACTTTTCATATTAAACTACATCTCTTTTAGTCCCGATTTTTTTTTATTGATTGTATAGGCTTAATATTCTCATTCAAATACAAATAACAGACTTAATTTGAAATTTATAGATTTCATTCCAAATCCGAAAAAGGAGAGACTTACTAAAATAAAAGAGAGGACCAAGAATTCAACCTTTTCTGTTAATTTCTTGGAATATTTGATTTTTTTGTCTCTTCTTTTTCCCATCGTACTTCTAGTCTTTATTTGGATATGTGTGTGACTGACCTATATCATATAAAAATCCTTAATCGCATTTAATTGAAAATTATAAGAAATTGAAAAGTATAAAAAAGAGTAAGGATAATCTTATTAAGATAAGCAAGACAAACAGTAGGCTATTAAGACAAAAAAAGTAGAAAAGGACTAATCCAATAAAAAAATCCCATTTTCAAATTAGTATGGGTAAAAGATCTTCCTATACTATATAAATTATCAACGATGAATCGATTTGATAGATCAGATATCCCTTATTTAAAATAAGGATCCGATTCAAAATTATCAGGATGCAAGCAAGCCATCCTATTTGATTTCATTTATTTTATAGTAGTTTAATATCTCCTTTCTATGGGATTATATCCCGAGTTATTGCAAAAACAAGAAAAAAGGAAAAATGAGATTATGGAAGTCAATATTCTCGCATTTATTGCTACTGCACTGTTCATTCTAGTTCCTACTGCTTTTTTACTTATTATCTACGTAAAAACAGTCAGTCAAAATGATTAATTTGACTCAAACTTGAATTGGAAATTCTTATCAATTCAATCATTAAAGAAATAAAAGAAAGGGATTAGAATCCTAAGTCTTAAGTAAAACGAATGATCAAATTCGAATTATCTACTGCGATAGAAAGAAGTATATTCTATTGCAGTAGAGAGTTTTTTCTATTGGTTATAGATTATCTTGTTAAAGAGAGACAAGCTATTATTGAAAAAAGCTTAGTAAGATGATTGATGTAAAAGGATCAAAGAAACAATTGATATAATTCGATTATTCGATTGATTTATCAAAAAATTCTTCTAATTCAAATTAAAGTCCACTCCTTCCCCATACTACAAGGGAAAGTGAAAATGTAAAGACTACCATTAAAGCAGCCCAAGCAAAACTTACTAAATCCATGTGATTTGTGTCTCCTATATTATATGAAGTAATTATTCCATTATTGATCAATAATCATAGTCCAATTAATAGTGGAGAGTCAAAATAGGATTCGAATTTATAAGGCTATTGATAAATCAATAAAAAAATAGAAAGTGCTTTATACTATAATACTAGATAGAATTAAGCCTTAAGAACAAATCTTACATACAAACAAACTCTTTTCTTTTTTTATGAAAAAAAGATATTCAAATGTATTAACAAGATACATAATTATCCATTATTGTATATCTTAAATATTTTGTATTTAAGATAAGCTTACTGTCTCTCTTTCTATGAGAGAAAAAACAAGGAGCTGTCACTACAACTCTTAAATCCATTCCTTTATTTTTTTGAATTTCACTGGACAAGTTTTTATATTTTCTCGAACTAGGAATTCGAAAAATAAAGTATCAAGAAATTCTTTGTCTCTAGTTATACAGGACAAGAATTTGTCAAATTTTATTAGTAGGATATAGAAAAAAATTGAAAGTATCTTGTTGAAAAGGCGACACCCAGATTTGAACTGGGGATAAAGGATTTGCAGTCCCCTGCCTTACCGCTTGGCCATGCCGCCAAATCCAATCCAAAATCGATAAAAATAATTCAATTCTTTTTTTTTTTTATTTGCTTATCTTTATTCCAAAAAAAGGGTGAGGATTTCTGGTTTTTATGGGATTCATTCAATTGAAATCATTTTCTTTGATGAATTCTATTTTCAAAACACATACATACTCTTTCAATTAAGAACTTCTTCTCTTTATCTATTGAAGAATTCTTCAATAGATAAGAAAAGTATTTCCGGTGATAGATTCCAAAATTTAGGTCAAATTGGAACCCTTAACTAGAATTTTTTGGAATTCTAGTTATTCTTGTCTTGATTTCCTTTTGGATTTTTTTATCTTTCTTAAAGTAACAAAAAGTAACGAAGGATTCTTCAATTGAAATTGATATAATATCTTCCATTTTGTTTCATTTCCTTAATGGGATAAAGAAAATCAAATTGATTTATGACTAATTAGTATCAATTACTTAAGTCAAATCTTTTTCAATTAGGAATTATAATCAATTTTGAATTTATATGTAAACCTCAAAACAGAAAAAATTACATAGATTCTAAGTCATTTTCTTTCTTATGTATAATATTCCTAACTAAAGCAAATTTTTCTTTTATTTTGCACTGCATCGAAAGTATTGAATACAAAAGAAATTATGAAGGTTATATCATCTTCCATTAAAGCATATATATAATGTGTTATTTGAGATATCTGCTGTAGAAGTAAGTAAAGATCTCTATTGGCAAATAGTAGGTTTACAAATCCATGCTCAAGTACTTATCACTTCTTGGACTGTAATTAAATACTAATTTATCAATTCTAGGATATTAGTAATAATAGACTATTACGACTAATAAAATACTCCTATTACAAAACAAAAAGATTTTCTGAATTTTTTTGAACATAAAGTGTATTAAATCAAACTCTCCAGTTTGCCTGACTATGTCTGTCTTTTTCTCAATCATTTCATAAAATCTAGATTCAATCATAAATCTTTAGCACCCAATAAGATCATGCTTAAAGAGTAGATTTCCATAAAAAAAAAAAAAAAGAAAGAAAAGAGAGGTAAGATGCATTTTATCTATATTTTATATAGATAAAGATTCCATAATTGGAAGAAAGTAGCAGAATCTTTTTCCGGGAATATCTTATCAATACATTTCCATTCCATTTTCTTACGTTTTTTTAGAGGTTTTTCTTCATTATTCCATTTCATCTCAATTTATTTATATTATATGTCAAAAATCGATATATGTAGTTCACTAAAATTTCATGTGATTTAGCAAACAGAATAGGAATTCCATCATTACTTGATTGTTCTATAGATAGGGAGTCGATGAATAGTAAGCAACTAATGGGATTTTTTTCGATAATATAGTAAGCTTCAGATTAAGATGATTTGTAATGGAAATGGGGGAATGTCCACAATACCTGGGTTTAATCAGATACAATTTGAGAGCTTTTGCAGATTTATTACTAAAGGCTTGAGGGAAGAATTTGAGAAGTTTCCAAAAGAAAAAATCGAAGATATAAATCAAAATATAGAATTTCTATTATTTGTGGAAAGATATCAATTGGTAGAACCCTTGATAAAAGAAAGAGATGCTATTTATGAATCACTTACATATTCTATAAGATTATATGTACCCGCGGGATTAACTCGAAAAACCAGTATAAAAATGCAGGAACAAACCGTTTTTATAGGAAACATTCCTATAATGACTTCCTTAGGAACTTTTCTAATAAATGGAATATATAGAACTGTAATAAATCAAATATTGCAAAGCCCTGGTATTTACTATCGCTCAGAATTGGACCATAAGGGAGTTACTGTTTATACCGGCACCATAATATCAGATTTTGGAGGAAGATTCAAGTTAGAAATGGATAGAAAAGCAAGGATATGGGCACGTGTGAGTAGGAAACAAAAGATATCTATTCTAATTCTATTATCAGCTATGGGTTCGAATCTGAAAGAAATTCTCGAGAATGTTTGTTACCCTGAGATTTTCTTGTCTTTCCTGAATGATAACGAACTCTTTTTTCACATTAGTTCAAGAGAAAATGCTATATTGGAGTTTTATAAAAAGTTACGTTCTATAGAAGAGGACGATATGGTATTTTCAGAGTCTTTATATGAGGAGTTACAAAATAAATTCGTTAAACCAAAATGCGAATTAGGAAGGATTGGTCGACGAAATATGAATCGTAGACTCAATCTTGATATACCTCAGGACAACATATTTTTGTTACCACGGGATATATTGGCTGCTGCTGATCATTTGATTGGAATGAAATTGGAAATGGGTACACTTGATGATATGAATCACTTGAAGAATAAACGTATTCGTTCTGTAGGAGATCTCTTACAGGATCAATTCAGATTGGCTCTCTCTCGTTTAGAAAATGCGATTCGGAATACTATACGTGTAGCAATCTCTCATAATAAATGGATAAAAAGTCCTCAGAATTTGGTAATTTCAACTTCATTAACAACTACTTATGAATCGTTTTTTGGCCTCCACCCCTTATCACAAGTTTCAGATCAAACAAATCCGTTAGCACAAGTAGCTCATGGGCGAAAATGGAGTTTTTTGGGTCCTAGAGGACTAACAAGTCAGACTGCTAGTTTTCGGATACGAGATATCCATCCTAGCTACTATGGACGTATTTGTCCAATTGATACATCCGAAGGTATTAATGTTGGACTTATTGGATCCTTAGCTATTTATGCACGGATTGGTCGTTGGGAATCTATAGAAAGTCCGTTTTATAAAATATCTGATAAAAAAGAAGGACAGATGGTTTATTTATCACCAACTCGAGATGAATATTCTATGATAGCAGCAGGAAATTCTTTGTCCTTGAATCGGGGTATTCAAGAAGAAGAGGTTGTTCCCGCTCGATACCGTCAAGAATTCCTTACTATTGCGTGGGAACAGATTCATCTTAGAAGCATTTTTCCCTTCCACTATTTTTCGATTGGAGTTTCTCTTATTCCTTTTATCGAGCATAATGACGCGAATCGAGCCTTAATGAGTTCGAATATGCAGCGCCAAGCAGTTCCGCTCTGTCAGTCGGAGAAGTGTATTGTTGGAACTGGTCTAGAAGGCCAAACGGCTGTAGATTCGGGGTTTTCAGTTATAGCTGAGCATCAGGGAAAGGTCTTTTATACTGATAGTCACAAGATCTCCTTTTCAAGGAATGGGAATACTGAAAGTATTCCGTTAGTTAAGTATCAAGGTTCCAACAAAAAAACTTTTCTCCATCAAAAATCCCGGGTTCAGGGAGGTCAATGCGTCAAAAAAGGTCAAATTTTAGCGGATGGTGCCGCTACAGTTGGTGGGGAACTCGCTTTAGGAAAAAATCTATTAGTAGCTTATATGCCGTGGGAGGGTTATAATTCTGAAGATGCGGTACTAATTAGCGAACGCTTGATATATGAAGATATTTTGACTTCTTTTTATATTCGGAAATATGAGATTAAAACTTATATGACAAATCAAGGCGCTGAAAGAATCACTAAGGGAATACCTCATCTCGAGACTTATTTTCTCCGTAATTTGGATAGGAATGGGATTGTGATGCTGGGATCTTGGGTAGAAACAGGTGATATTTTAGTAGGTAAATTAACGCCAACAGAGGATGAATCGTTCCCAGAGGACAGATTTTTAGGGGCTATGCTTGGCACAGAATTATCTTCTACAGAAGAAACTTCTTTAAGACTACCTATAGGCGGAAGAGGTCTTGTTATTGATGTAAAATGGATTGAGAAGGACAGTTCCAGTGATATTTTAGAAATGGTTTCTGTATATGTTTTACAGAAACGTCAAATCAAAGTAGGTGATAAAGTAGCTGGAAGACATGGAAATAAAGGTATCATTTCCAAGATTTTGCCTAGACAAGATATGCCCTATTTGCAAGATGGAACACCTGTTGATATGGTCTTCAATCCCTTGGGAGTACCTTCACGAATGAATGTGGGCCAGATATTTGAATGCTCACTTGGATTAGCAGGGGATCTCCTAAAGAGACATTATCGAATAGCACCCTTTGATGAAAGATATGAGCAAGAGGCTTCGAGAAAACTAGTGTTTTCTGAATTATATGAAGCCAGTAAACAAACAAAAAATCCATGGGTTTTTGAGCCCGAATACCCTGGAAAAAGCATAATATTTGATGGAAGAACAGGAGATCCTTTTGAACAACCTGTTCTAATAGGAAAGTCCTATATCCTAAAATTAATTCATCAAGTGGATGATAAAATCCATGGACGTTCTACCGGGCCTTACACACTTGTTACACAACAACCCGTTAGAGGAAGGGCCAACCAAGGGGGACAACGCGTAGGAGAAATGGAAGTTTGGGCTCTAGAAGGATTTGGTGTTGCTCATATTTTACAAGAGATGCTTACTTATAAATCTGATCATATTAGAACTCGTAAAGAAATATTAAATACTATGCTTATTGGAGGAAGAACACCTAACCCTCAGGATGATGTTCCAGAATCTTTTCGAGTACTCGTTCGAGAACTACGCTCTTTGGCTCTAGAATTGAATTATTTCTTTGTATCTGAAAAGAACTTCCAGATTCATAGGAAGGAAGTGTGATCTGAATTAATCATTATTTCAATCTTATTTTATGATTGACCAGTATAAACATCAAAAACTTCAAATTGGACCAGTTTCTCCTCAACAAATAAAGGCTTGGGCGACCAAAATCTTACCTAATGGGGAAATCATACTTGGAGAGGTAACCAAAATTCAGACTTTTCATTATAAAAGCAATAAACCAGAAAAAAATGGATTGTTTTGCGAAAGAATCTTTGGACCCATAAAAAGTGGATTTTGTGCGTGTGGAAAATATAAAGAGATTGGGGCTGAAAAAGAAAACCCAAGATTTTGTGAAGAATGTGGAGTAGAATTTGGTAACTCTCGAATACGAAGATATCAAATGGGGTATATCAAACTCGCATGTCCAGTGACTCATGTGTGGTATTTAAAACGTCTTCCTAGTTATATCGCAAATCTTTTAGATAAATCCCTTAAGGAATTAAAAAGCCTAGTATATTGCGGTGTGTGATTTGATCAAAATTCTCATTTAACAGGTTTGAATTTAGAAACTGTCATCCCATTCGATCCAATTGGGATGCCCTGGCTCTGACATGTGTTTTGGAAGAAATAACATGAAACTTAGGATTTTGAATATATTCTATACTTCTAATTTAAAGGGGAATTAATCCATGGTCCATTCTGTAATAGATAAACAGGAATAGCTAGTCATACCTTGTGAAAATCTTTTGAAATGGGGTTTATCATTCCATTTCTTTCAGAGAAAGATTTTGCTTAAGCAAGCAAATATAGTATGGTTACAGGAGTTTATCTATCGCATATATGCTTCAAGGGATATTAAGGCATAACCGTCGAGGTGAGTAGGTAGGGACCTAAAAGATTAAAGGGAATGAGATATAGACAAATAAATCCCGTATGAATTCAAAAATCAGAAATTTCTTTAAGAGAATTCATCAGGGAAGTAGACTACTCAATAATTTTACATTCTCATTTCATTCATTCATCAAATTCAAGTAAAGAAAGAATGAATCAATGAGAGATTGGTTTTTACTGGGAACTTGAGTAAAGAGTAGTTCTTTTTAAGTTTTTTTCGAAAAAGTCTAAAAATAAGAAAGAACTCTTTTTTTCTTTATTTAGTTAGTGCAACTACTTGAGCCGGATGAGAGGAAACGTTCACGTCCGATTTCAAAGGGGGGAATCCTATAGGAACCTATCTTGATTCTTCTTTTGCTAGGCCCATAGCTAAAAAACCGACTTTCTTACGATTAAGAGGTTTATTCGAATATGAAATCCAATCCCGGAAATACAGCATTCCACTTTTTTTTAGTACTCGAAGCTTCAAGACATTTCAAAATCGAGAAATTCTTATAGGAGCTGATGCTATTAGAGAGCAATTAGCTGATTTAGATTTGCGAATTATTATCGAGAATTCATTAGTAGAATGGAAAAAATTAGCAGACGAGGAATCTACTGAAAATGAATGGGAAAATAGAAAAATTCAACTAAGAAAGAATTTTTTGGTTAGACGTATGGGATTAGCTAAACATTTTCTTCAAACAAATATAGAACCTGAATGGATGATTTTGTACTTATTACCAGTTCTTCCTCCCGAATTGAGACCCATTATTCAAATAGATGGGGGTAAGCTAATAAGTTCGGATATTAATGAGCTCTATAGAAGAGTTATTCGTCGGAATGATCTTCTTAGCGAGTTATTAGCCCCACCTGTATGTTCGGACAGAGAGGTTGTAAATTCTCAGGTAAAATTATTACAAGAAGCTGTAGATATACTTCTTGATATTGGGGTCCACGAACCAAGTAAGGATGGTTTTAATAAAGATAAAGTTTACAAATCTTTTTCAGATATCATTGGAGGGAAAGAAGGAAGATTCCGCGAGACTTTGCTTGGTAAACGGGTTGATTATTCAGGGCGTTCTGTCATTGTTGTGGGCCCTTCTCTTTCATTACATCAATGCGGATTACCTCGAGAAATCGCAATAGAGCTTTTCCAAGCATTTCTAATCCGTGATCTAATTAGGAAACATTTCGCTTCTAACATAGCGACTGCTAAAAGGCAGATTAAGGAGCGGGAAAAAGAACTTATTGTATGGGAAATACTTCAAGAAGTTGTGCAGGGGCATCCTGTATTACTGAATAGAGCACCAACTCTGCATAGATTAGGCATATTGGCCTTCCAACCCATTTTAGTGGAGGGGCGTGCTATTTATTTACACCCCTTAGTTTGTAAGGGCTTTAATGCAGACTTTGATGGAGATCAAATGGCTGTTCATTTACCTTTATCTTTAGAAGCTCAAGCGGAAGCTCGTTTACTTATGTTTTCTCATACAAATCTGTTATCTCCAGCTATTGGAGATCCTATTTGTGTACCAACTCAAGATATGCTTATTGGACTCTATATATTAACCATGGGAAATCGTCGAGGGATTTGTGCAAATAGGTATAATCTGTATAATTGCAGAAACTATCAAAATGAACCAGTTGGCAATATAAACTCTAAATATAATAAAGAAAAAGAACCTTATTTTTCTAGCTCATATGATGCACTTGGAGCTTATCGGCAAAAAAGAATCAGTTTAGATAATCCTTTGTGGCTCCAATGGAAATTAAATAAAGATCAACCTTTTATTGGGTCAAATGAACTTCCCATTGAAGTTCAATATGAATCTTTGGGTAATTCTCATGAGATTTATGGGCATTATCTTATAATAAGAAGTGCAAAAGAAGAAATTCGTTGTATATACATTCGAACCACTCTTGGTCATATTTCTTTTTATCGAGAAATAGAAGAAGCCATACAAGGGTTTAGTCGAATTGATACACTATAATTGATACACTATTTCAATTCAAAAATTAGATTAGGTCATGCCCCAGGCGGCCCGAGTTTTTCCAATTTCATTAATTTCTTTATTTCTGAATTTCTGCATGAATCAAGAGTAAGATAAAGGATATTCTATCTTCGAATCACTAACTCATGTCTATTGTCGAATCCTACTCAAATAGAGAAGTAATTATGACAAAAAAAGATACAAAACAAGCCTTTTACAATAAAGTCATAAATGGAACTGCTATAAAACGACTTATTAGCAGATTAATAGTGCATTTTGGAATGGGATATACATCCTATATCCTAGATCAATTAAAGACTTTAGGTTTCCATCAAGCCACTACTACATCTATCTCATTAGGAATTGATGATCTTTTAACAATGTCATCGAAACCATGGTTAGTTCAAGATGCTGAACAACAGACTTCTATTTTGGAGAAACACCATCATTATGGAAATGTACATGCAGTAGAAAAATTACGTCAATCTATTGAAATATGGTATGCCACAAGTGAATATTTGAGACAAGAAATGAATTCAAATTTTCAGATGACTGATCCTTCTAATCCAGTCTATTTAATGTCTTTTTCGGGAGCTAGGGGAAATGCATCTCAGATACACCAATTAGTAGGTATGAGAGGATTAATGTCAGATCCCCAAGGACAAATGATAGATTTACCCATTCAAAGCAATTTACACGAAGGACTCTCTTTGACTGAATATATAATTTCTTGTTATGGAGCTCGCAAAGGAGTTGTAGATACTGCTATACGAACAGCAGATGCTGGATATCTTACTCGTAGACTTGTTGAAGTAGTTCAACACATTGTTGTACGTAGAAGAGACTGTGGTACTATCCGAGGTATTTCTGTGAGTCCTCAAAATGGGATGACAGAAACCGTTTTTGTCCAAACACTAATCGGTCGTGTATTAGCAGATGATATCTATATCGGTCTACGATGCATTGCCACTCGAAATCAAGATATTGGGATTGGACTGGTCAATCGATTTAGAACTTTTCGAACACAATCAATATATATTAGAACTCCTTTCACTTGCAGGAGTACATCTTGGATCTGTCAATTATGTTATGGTCGGAGTCCCACTCATGGTGATTTGGTTGAATTGGGAGAAGCTGTAGGTATTATTGCGGGTCAATCGATTGGGGAACCAGGAACTCAGCTCACATTAAGAACTTTTCATACTGGTGGAGTATTCACAGGTGGTACTGCCCAACATGTACGAACTCCTTTTCATGGAAAAATCAAATTCAATGAGGATTTGCTTCATCCCACACGTACCCGTCATGGGCATCCTGCCTTTATGTGTTCTACAGATTTTTATGTAACTATAGAGAGTCGAGATATTATCCATAATGTGAGTATCCCCTCGAAAAGTTTGATTTTAGTTCAAAGTGATCAATATGTAGAATCAGAACAAGTTATTGCTGAGATTCGTACCGGAATGTCTACTTTTCCTTTTAAAGAGAGAGTACAAAAACATATTTTTTCGGAATCAGGAGGAGAACTGCACTGGAGTACCGATGTCTACCATACACCTAAACATACAGATAGTAATGTACATCTATTACCAAAAACAAGCCATTTATGGGTATTGGCAGGAAGTCCTTGCAGATCCGATAGAGTGTCTTTTCCGGTACACAAGGATCAAGATCAAATGAATGTTGATTCTTTTTCTGTTGAAGAAAGATATATTTCTATTTCTGACCCCTCAAAAACTAATACAAAAGCTAATAATGAACTAAGATATAAATTGTTGAATACTTCTAGTAAAGGGGAAATTGTTGAGCATTCACCGACTGATCAAATCGTATCGAACAATCATTCGAATTTCATATATCCTTCTATTTTGCAAGAGAAGTCTTATTTGTTGATGAAAAAGCGAAGAAACCGATTTATTATCCCATTAAAATATGATCAAGAACAAGAAAAAGAACTAATATCCTGTTTTGTTATTTCGATGGCGATACCTATAAACGGTATTTTCCATCAAAATAGTATTCTTGCTTATTTTGATGATCCACGATACAGAAGAAGTAATTCGGGAATTATTCAATATGAGATCGAGTCAATCATAAAAAAAGACGATTTGATTGAGGATCAAGGAATAAAAGAATTTCCGGAATACCAGATGTTAATTGAGGATCAAGAAATAGAAGAATTTAGCCCGGAATACAAAATGTTGATTGAATATCAAAAATATCAAATGTTGATTGAGTATCAAAAAATACAAGAATTGACTTTGGAATACCAAACATTGATTGAGAATGAAGGAATAAAAGAATTTCCGGAATACCAAATGTTCATTGAGGATGAAGAAACAGAAGAATTGAATACGCAATACCAAAAATTGATTAAGAATGAAGCAATAAAAGAATCTCTGGAATACCAAATGTTAATGAAGGATGAAGAAACACAAGAATTGAGTCTGGAATACCAAACATTCATCGAAGATCAAGGAACACAAGAATTGAGTCCGGAATATCAAATATTGATCGAGGATCAAAGAATAAAAGAATTTTCGGAATACCAAAAGTTAATATTGATTGAGAATGAAAAAATAAAAGAATTGACAGAATACCAAATGTTAATTGAGGATCAAGAATTAAGTCCGCAATACCAAACATTGATTGAGAATGAAGAAATAAAAGAATTGACAGAATACCAAATGTTAATTGAGGATCAAGGAACACAAGAATTAAGTCTGGAATACCAAACATTGATCGAGAATCAAGGAACACAAGAATTTAGCACGGAATACCAAAGTAAAGTGGATCCGTTTTTTTTCATTCCCGAAGAAGTGCATATCTTACCGAGATCCTCTTCTATAAGAGTCCGGAACAATAGTATCATTGGCGTAAATACATGGCTCACTTTAAATAAAAGAAGCCGAATGGGTGGATTAGTCCAAGTGGAGAAAACAAGAAAATATATTGAACTGAAAATCTTTTCTGGAGATATTCATTTTCCAGATAAGATATCCAGGCAGAGCGATATTTTGATACCACGAGAAACAGAAAAAAAAAATTTGAAGAAATTCAAAAAATCGAAAGATTGGATCTATGTTCAAGGGATCACACCTATCAAGAAAAAGTATTTTGTTTCGATTAGACCTGTAATTACATATGAAATACCTGATGAGATTGATTTAGCAACACTTTTCCCTCAGGATCTCGTGCAAGAAAAAGACAATCTCCAATTTAGAATTGTCAATTATTTCCTTTATGGAAATAGCAAGTCAATTCGAATAATTTGTCTTAAGACTATTCAATTAGTTCGGACTTGTTTAGTATTGAATTGGGACCAAAAACAAAATAGTTCTATAGAAGAAGAGGTTCATGCTTCATTTGTTGAGATAAAGACAAATTTTTTAATTCGCAATTTCATCAAAATTGAGTTAATTAAGCCCTCATATATTGGAAAAAGGTATGAAAGAGCAAGTTCAGGATTCATTCCTGATAATACATTAGATCCTATTCCTGATAATGTATTAGATCGTAGCAATATCAATCCTTTTTATTCCAAGACGAAAATGCAATCATTTAGTCCATATAGTCAACATAAAGGAACTATGGGTACTTTGTTAAATCGAAACAAGGATTATCAAAGATTGATAATTTTGCCATCGTCCAATTGTTCTCAAATGCATCGATTCAAAAAGAATACTGTGAGAAAAAAAAGGAATTCCCTATTCCCATATATATTTGTTTTGGGTCCGCTAGGTGCTATTGTATCTAAAATAACGAATTTTTATTCAATTTTTAATTTAGTAACTCATAATGAGATCTTACTAAATAAATATTTTGATAATTGGTTTGATTTTTTTGACAATTTGAAAGAGGTTTTCCTGCTACTCAACATCATTTTACTATATATAGATAATTCTCAGTTTGCTCCATGTGTCATCGCATCTTTTTTGGAACAGATTTTCAAAGTATTGATTCAAATCTATAATATATGTAGAATACTTCAACCTGAGGTTGCTGAATACTGTTTAATAGATGAGAATAGCAGAATTTACAGTCCGGATCCAACGATAGGCTTTTTTTTGAACCCATTCAATTGGGATTGGTGCCCTTTCTTTCACGACAATAGTTGGGAAGAGACATCGACAAAAATAAGTCTTGGACAATTTATTTGCGAAAATTTGTGTCTTTTTCAAGACGAACCATATGTCAAAAAATCTGGTCAAATTGTAATTATCAATCTTGATTCCTTAGTTATAAGATCAGCTAAACCCTATTTGCTCACTTCAGGCACAACCATTCATGGTCATTATGGGGAAATCTTTTATAAAGGAGATGTATTAGTTACATTTCTATATGAAAAATCGAGATCTAGTGATATAACGCAAGGTCTTCCAAAAGTAGATAAATTTTTCGAAGCGCGTTCGATTGATTTACTATTGATAAACCTAAAAAGGAGGGTTGAAGGTTGGAACGAACGTATACCAAGAATTCTTGGAGTACCTTGGGTTTTCTTCATTGGAGCTGAGCTAACCATAGCCCAAAGTCGTATTTCTTTGGTTAATGAGATCCAAAAGGTTTATCGATCTCAGGGGGTACATATCCATAATAGACATATCGAGATTATTGTACATCAAGTAACATCAAAAGTGTTGGTTTCAGAAGATGGAATGTCTAATGTCTTTTTACCTAGAGAGTTAATTGGGTTATTACGAGCGGAACGAGCAGGACGCGCTTTGGATGAATCAATCTTTTATCGGGCAATCTTGTTGGGAGTAACAAGAGCCTCTCTAAATACTCAAAGTTTCATATCTGAAGCAAGTTTTCAAGAAACCGCTCGAGTTTTAGCAAAAGCTGCTCTGCGAGGTCGTATTGATTGGTTGAAAGGTCTGAAAGAAAACGTTGTTCTGGGAAGAATTCTACCTATTGGTACCGGATTGAAAAAAAATGTGCATCCTTCAAGACAAGATAAGAGCTTTGCTTTAGAAAAAAAAATAGAAAATCTATTTGAGTTGGAAATGAGAGATATTATGTTACATCATAAAGAATTATTATGTTCTGAACATGACAAATAATCTGAATTCTCATTTATAAAAAAAAAATCTTTCATAAGATTTCATTATCATTAACTTAAATGAAAACGGATTCATTTCTTACCTTAACTATTTTTTTTTAACTAATCTGATTATTGATTTTTTGATCAATCGAGTCAGAGTCAATCAAATCAAATAAGTAATTCTAAAAATTGTTTAGGATTTGTGTCATGCATCAATGGTAAATTACCGGTAGAAGGTTCCATCGGAACAATTATTTATTTCAAAGTACCTCTTTTTTATTAAAAAAAGAAAATAAAAGAAAAGGAAGTGGGAGACAAAATGACAAGAAGATATTGGAACATCAATTTTGAAGAGATGATTGAAGCAAGAGTTCATTTAGGTAATTATAAAAGGAGATGGAATCCTAAAATCACTCCTTATATCCTTCTAAAGCCCAAATACAAACGTTTAGGTATACATATTACAAATCCCGCTAAAACTGCTCGTTTTTTATCAGAAGCTTGTGATTTACTTTTTGATGCAGCAAGTAAAAAAAAAAACATTTTAATTGTTGGTACTCAAAAATTCCCAGAACAAGTCGCGGATTTAGTAGCGTTGGCTGGAATAAGGGCTCGGTGTCATTATGTTCATAAAAAATGGTTTCGTGGTATGTTAACAAATTGGTCCATTACGCGAAGGAGACTTTCTGAGTTATGGTATTTAAAATCCTTAGAAGAGGATGGTACATTAAACTCTATTCGCAAAAGAGATGCAGCAATCTTGAAGAGAAAATTATCTACTTTGGAAACATATCTCGGTGGAATCAAATATATGAAGGAGTTACCTAATATTGTGGTCATCATTGATCAGCAAAGAGAATATATAGCTCTTCGAGAATGTATTGTTTTGGGTATTCCGATAATTTGCTTAATCGATACAGATTGTGATCCAGATCTCGTGGATATTCCAATTCCAGCCAACAATAAAGATACAGTTTCAATTCGATGGATTCTTAACATATTAGTGTCCGCAATTTGCGAGGGTAATTCTAGGTATATAAAGAGAGGGTCATTCTAGCTATATTAAAGAATCATTATTAAAGAACCATTTCATCGAATTCAATAAAGAATTCTAAGATTCTTTAATAATATTTTTGTTAGTAATATTTTTGTTAGTAATTTTATAATTGCATAATATTGATTCAATTTTTTTTATCTCTCTTTATTTTATCTAAAAATAGTGAAATGGAACTTCCTTTATTAAAATTCATAAAGGGAGTTATTCTTGGAATTAATTATAAGTAGTTAATTTTTTCTTTTTTTTTTTTATAGAGTTCCTTTCAAAAACAAAGCATCAAATTGGAGTTTAGTAGAAAAGGGCTTTTCTCGGATTTGAATGGATGACTTTTATCGTCAAAAACTTTTTTCTACCACTTCAAGAATTACTTTTTAACGTAATTAAGTTGGAGTATTAGTAGAAAAGGGCTTTTCTTGAATTTGAACGAATAACTTTCATCTTCAAAAACCCTTTTCTACCACTTCAAGAATTACTTTTTAACGTAATTAAGATCGAAGTACCGGGTTGTGCATACATAGGTTCATTTTCCAGTAGATTCCAACCTGGTCATACCTAGTTAAACCCAACTCAGTGACCTTAATTTATTTTTTCTGGTATATATCTGATTTTTTGATTTTTCCTGATTGGAAAAATCATTCATGAAGATAGAAACACATTGGAGAAATGTATAAATATATGAAAATGACCCTAATGACCCTATGGAAAAGGGTTCAGTACGCAACTGCTTGCGGGATTAAACGTTGGGTTTTTCGCAAGCAGTTCTTAGTTGATATTTATGCGGCCTTAAAATTCTTTTTGGCTGTCTGTTATTTAATGTCAATGATATTTCTAATATGTATATTATTAATCGCGGTATTCGTTTATTGCCGGGACTTATTTCGAGAATTCTTGGGATAATCGATGATTTCCTGAATAATACTAATTCATGATCTGCGGGGGGGGTTTGGGGATGAAAGGGGGAAACAACTACCGAAAAGATAGTTGGGAGGGTTGAAGGTTCGAATGAGCAGGACGCGTTTTGGATCAATTAATCTTTCCCGTTCATCCCAAAATTTTTGAATTGATGATAGGATATCCTATTTTAATTAAAGCATTTCTAGTTTTAAGATTGAAAATCCACAAAAAGGACAAACTTTACAATTTTTTAATAAAAGGTATAAAAAAGTATTTTTCTATAGCTCTTTCTAAAGTATTTTTCTATAGCTCTTTCTATTGCTCAATGTTGACAAATATATTTGTTAACATTATGGATTTCATTTACAAATGGAGAGTTTCGATCGAATCGAATCTTTGATTCATTCCGGTACTTGGGATCCTATGGATGACATTATAACTTTTACTGATCCCTACATGAAGGATCTTATTTATTTTGACAATATATATATAATCTAAATCTAAACAATCTTTTTTAGAAAGAAAGATAGAATTTTCCATATTTATCTTTCTTAGTATTTTTTATCATTTATTTTTTTCAGTTTTTTTCCTATTGACAAATTCTATTTGATCAATACAATATTGTATTGATCAAATAGAATTTGATCTATAGATAGATCAATAGATCTGTTTATTCTGTTCTCTATTTTTTTTACTCGAGCAGTAGGTTTAAATTTCATACATCTTTTTCTTCTTCTTAATGAAGAAGAATTTGATCAAAAAATAGGTGATTTTTCATTATTTTTTCATTTTGATTGGAATGGATTTCGATTTTCTCAATTTTAGTATTAGTAATTGAATTGATATTTTTTTTTTATCGAATTTGTTATTTCTCTGTTGTTAATTTATCGTTTTAACAGAGTCGTGCAATAAAATTGATTTTATTTTTGATTTCGATCATATATATCTGTCTTTTTAATTTATCCGGGTTGCTAACTCAATGGTAGAGTACTCGGCTTTTAAGTGCGACTATGATCTTTTACACATTTGGATGAAGAAAAAAATTCGTCCAGACTTTTGGTAGAGTCTATAAGACCGCGACTGATCCTCAAAGGTAATGAATAGGAAAAAACAGCATGTCGTAATAAAAAAGATTTTATTCTTTAATTCTTTCAACTAAATTTACTATTTTATTTTTATTATTAGAAAATATCTAAAAGTAGAATTTTTTTGGACCTTATCCAATCACTATAGTTATAGTTCTAAAAAATTGTTTTGAGTTTCAAAAAGGAATTTCTGAATTTTAGCTGAGTCTATTGAATAAATGGATAGAGCCTGATGGCTCCAATTCTGATCAAATAAAAAAGAAACGAGCTTATGTTCTTTATCTTTATTAGAACCATTTTCCGATCTATATAGATGTTAAAAATATATTAGTACCGAATTCGGAAAAAGACGGATAAGTTCTTTTATGATTGAACTTTTGATCTGATTCATTCAAAAAAGGAATCCTAATTATTCTTTATTTTGAATTGTAGATGGATGTGTAGAAGAAACTTTATATTGATAAAAAAGATAGATTCCAAAATCAAAAGAGCAATTGGGTTGCAAAAATAAAAGATTCTAACCTTTTTTTTGAAAATCCGAAAAAATTAATAAACTAATTGGATAGAAAAAGGGAAAGAAAATATCTTTCTATTATTAGGATTAATAGAGCTGGCTTTCTCATTTCTTTTCCAGAGTATAGATATATATGTATATCTAAATAAATAAGAAAAACTCTGTTCTGACCATATTGCACTGTGTATCATTTGATAAACCCAGAAAAGGCTTATTTCTTCTGGTTCAAGTAGAAATTTAAATGGAAGAATTTGAAAATTCTTTAGAAAAATATAAATTTCGTCAACAACAATGCTTATATCCGCTTCTTTTTCAAGAGTATACTTATGCATTTGTTTATAATTTTGGTTTCAATGGTTCTATCGAATCTGTTAAAAAACTCATTAGCTATGATAAACTGATTAGCTATGATATTAAATCTAGTTTAATACTTGTAAAACGCTTAATTATTCGAATCTATCAATCGAATTTTTTGATGAATTCGGTTATTCAAAACTGTAACCAAAATCAAATTAATGAGTACAACCGCTTTTTTTATGCTCATTTTTTTTCTCAGATGATATCTGAGGGTTTTGCTTTTGTTGTCGAAATTCCATTCTCCCTTCGATTTTTACTTTCCTCCTCTAAAAAAAAAATATCAAAATTGCAAGATTTACGATCTATTCATTCAATCTTTTCTTTTTTAGAGGACAAATTTTATTATTTAAATAATGTATTGGATATATTAATACCTTATCCTGTCCATTTTGAAATCTTAGTTCAAATCCTTCAATGCTGGATCCAAGATATTTATTCTTTGCATTTATTGCGATTTTTTCTCTTCGATCATTCTAATTCGAATAGTATCATTACTTCAAAGAAATCGGTTTCTATATTCTCAAAAGAAAATATAAGACTCTCTCGTTTCTTATATAATTCTTATGTATCAGAATATGAGTTTTTATTCCTGTTTTTTCGTAAAAAATCTTCTTGTTTACGATTAAGATCTTTTAGAAGCTTTCTTGAAAGAATTTACTTCTATGGAAAAATAGAACATTTTAGAATAGTCCATCATGTTTTTTTGAATAAAACTTTATGGATCTTCACAGATCCTCTCATGCACTATCTTCGATATCAAGGTAAAGCTATTCTAGCATCAAAAGGGACTGATCTTTTTATGAAGAAATTGAAATCTTACCTTGTCTATTTTTGGCAATATTATTTTCATTTTTGGTCTGAGCCTAATAGGTTTCATAGAAACCAATTCTCTTATTATTCGTTCTACTTTATCGGTTATTTTATAAGTGTAAAAATAAATTACTTGGTGGTAAGGAGTCAAATACTAGAGGATTCT